GTTGTCCCTTGTCTGCCTATGGATTCAACAGATAGTTAAAAAGGTTAACCTATTCGGGAATCTCCGGATCTATGCTCAATTTCCACTCCCCGAAGCATTTCGTCGATTAACACGCCCTTCTTCGTCTCTGGGTGCCTAGGTATCCACCGTACGCCCTTAGTTTTTTGAACCTTGCCGCTCAAGGCCGTCTTAAGGAGCTACTAATATTAAAGACATGAAAGCATCTTATCAACGTCCATGAACGATAAAATAAATCATAGATAAAACTGCCGATTATGATTGATCTGCTCCGCAGAATCATCACGGGGTGGAGATAAGCGGACTCGAACCGCTGGCATCCGCCACAGGGTCAACCACTGTCTATTGAACCCTCTTGATTAAGTCTACCATAGAAGGTCAACAATCGACAATAGCCTTCCCCCCGAACACAGCTCACAATTTTCATTGTACTGTGCTCTCCAAAGAGCAACTCCTCCCAAAAGCAATAAGTTGTTGACCCTAGGAATTCTTGAAGTTCTTAAGAATTCAAACTCCGGAAGAACCAGGAACAAAAAGCTCTTCTTTTTTCCATCTTTGGTCTTATCTTAAAAAGATTGCCCTTCTCCGACCCTTTCTGCCCAATCAGAAGGGACAGCTAATGCGTTCCACTTCTCAAATCAGGGTTTGTGGTCGGTCTGTGACCCCTGGATGACGAAAGCATCCTTGGAGCGATCTCGTAGTTCCTACGGGGTGGAGATGATGGGGTCGGTCCATGGCATGACTTTTCCTTCTGCCCCCGTTTTTTTGGGCTAAAAAGGGTTGAAGGGAGATAGTACATCAAGTTGTTCGCAAGGGCCAACTTGATCCTCTTCCCCGAGGATCCTATAAGAAAGATCCCTAGGAGAGCCGCCAACTCCAACTATGGACCATGTACGATCCATACTAGATCTAACCAACTACCCACCCTACCTTCTCTACATTCTTGACAGTCTATCTTCGTCTTAATAGAGTTTTTTAGTGGCATGTTACGGTCCTTTCTCCCATTACTGATAAAAAGTGAGCCACTGGTTCAGGTAAAAATACTATCATTACCGCCTAAACAATCAGACATCCAACCCGTAATCGCAACGACCCGATTGCAAGAGCGGAGCTCTACCAACTGAGCTATATCCCCGCAGATATCAAATGAAGCAGACAACAATCCTACTACATAGCGCATAATGGGTGGGCTATCCTGGGCTTGAACCAGAGACCTCGCCCGTGAAGTAAATAATCGCACCTATGATTCGATGAGAATAAGTTCTCTCTTCATTCAGGAGCGACTCATCCTTCCCGAACACAGCATACAATTTTCCGCTGTACTGCGCTCTCCAAGTGTACTTGCTATCCTTCCTTTTTCTTCACCAACGGCAAGATAAAGAAGTCAAAATTTGGATGAGAAGAGAAAAGGAGGTATTAATAAGATCCTCCTAACCCAATCCCAGACACTCCAAGATCCTTTTTCGATCCTGCTTTTTTCATCGTTTATTAGGAGACGAATAACGATTCCCTAATCTACTGATCCGGAAATTGTTCATAGTAAGTAATTGAACGAGTCGAAGACCGAGCAAGTATTTAACTATCCACTATTTTAGGTTTAGAAAGAAAAAGTATCCCGGCCGGACCTATACTGACTATATTTCCCGCATCCTACGCAAAGAAAAAAGCATGAATTCAAATGATATGATCCCTCCGTCACCCTAGAATAAAAGGTGATCTCGTAGTTCTTGGTCTGTGAAGATGTGTTGTTAGGTGTTTTTTTCAACATTTAGGCTTAATAATAAGAACTTCAGCCTGTGCTCGAGAGATAGCCTTCCATACACTGATAAGATATGCATGGATTCTCGAGAAAAAGTAGCCAAAATACATGGCTGCCCAGGACCGCCCAGATCCCACGAATTAATAGAAAATTTGATCTACATTCGATCTCACCTTAATCACCTCATCTATCCTCCTGGTAAAAAAAAGTCAGTTTTCAACCCTGGTTCGAACAGAAGGAGTACGCCATGCTAATGTGCCTTGGATGATCCACATCTTTGGGTCAGGCGTTGATGAGCACATTGAACTATCCATGTGGCTGATAGCCTTCACAGCCCAGGCACAACGACGCAGTTATCAGGGGCGCGCTCTACCACTGAGCTAATAGCCCAGTAGGCCCCCCCAGTAGTAGGGGATGCCTGCCAAAAGCAAGAGAAATCCTCTTGCTCATATTAATTCAATTCTATAATGAATTCTATAATTCGTATAATAATTAAACTGAACTTACCAATGCCATAAGCTTCTTATAATATAATAAAGTAACCAATGCCATAAGTCAATTGAATAAATAAGTAACCAATACCATAAACTTCTTAAATAAAAAAGTAACCAATGCCATAAGCTTCTTAAATAAATAAGTAACCAATGCCATAAGGAAATTGAATAAAAAAGTAACCAATGCCATAAGCTTCTTAAATAAATAAGTAACCAATACCATAAGCTT